ATAAAATTTGATACCAAGCTATATACGAGTCTTTCACATCCTCTTTTTTATATTTCATTAATTCAATTTCATTTTATTAAGACTTAATTCTGTATTCTGTAAAAATCCCTGCCTTCTTTGAAATATCATGAACTGTTCTTGTTGGTTGAGCGCCTTTTTTAAGAAAATCGAGAATAGCAGGAAGATTTAAATAAGTTTGATTTGTTATCGGATCATAAAAACCCACCTTGTGAAGATCTCTTCCTTCTCTTCGGGATCGAACATCAATTGCAACGATTCGATAAACGGCTCATTGGGATAGATGTATATGAATAATACCCCCCCCCTAGAAACGTATAAGAGGTTTTGGCCTCATACGGCTCGAGAAAAAAAAAATTGAATGAGTCGAGAAGTTAACTCTCTGTATAAAATTCAAATATTAAATAGATTAATAAAAACATTAAATCAATTAGCCAGTATTGAAATCCTAAATATTTTTTTCCATAAAAAGCATTCGTAACATTCGTACTCTCGTAACTCAAGTTAAATAACTCTCAAATATCTCAACAGAGAATCCTTAAGTACTTTTTTTGTTGAGTAGTCTCTAACCCTTTTTTTGTTTGTCTCATTTTTTAGAATCAATTTTGATTCTTCATTCTAATCTAGTTGTTCAAACAATTGAAAACTGGATTTCCTTGTTTCAGGATTCTTTATCCTTACTTTGAATCTTTGGGTTTAGACATGACTTCGGTGATCTTGAATCGTTTTATTAAAAAAGGACAGCAACACGCCCCTTATTTTGTTTATGATTTCTTTTCTTTCTATCAAAGAATCATACAAACGCTTGATTCACGCATGATAGACTTTTTATTCAAAGAATTTTACAATTTTAAGAAAATTTCCTTTTCCATTGTAAAATTGCTTGAAAGGGCTTTTTTTTCTATATAAAAATAAAAAGACTTACGAAGTTGTTCCAACTTATTGATTCGCACTAACCCTAGATCCTGACTCCTGCGAAAGGAATAAAAACTTTCTATTCTCCTCGAGCTCCATCCTGTACTCTTTTTTATATTACAAAAAAGTGTAGAACTCTAGTAAAATAGAACACAAAATGTCGAGCCAAGAGCACCTATATTCCTATATAAAAAGTGGCGGATCAAAAAATCCACAGCAGATCATGTCCTTCAATTCAAGTCGCACGTTGCTTTCTACCACATCGTTTTAAACGAAGTTTTACCATAACATTCCTCTAGTTTGTGTAATTGATTCAAGTATGGAATCATGAATAGTCATAGTTCAGTCAGTATATCGTAATCTATACTTTTTCTTTCTCTATGAATGGAATAGTGAATTTACGCGTAAAAGGTTCAATCAGAATTCAAATGAATCCCATATTAGATTGTATATATGTAAAATATAAATTTGAATATAAATCTATATTTATATATATATAAATTATATAAATAGAAATATAGATTTTTTTTTATTAAAACTCTTAGAATCCATGGTTCTACCTTACTTACCCGCATCACACACAAATTAAAAAAGCAAATAGATTTTTTTGAATTCGGTTGAAATGATGAAAAATAAGTTGATTCTTCTTTTGATTTCAATATTTTATTCTTAAAAAATATTGGATTTTTAAACAGAAAGAGAAAGATGGTGTACAAAGGCAATAGAAGATTGATTCTGATACTCTGGGACGGAAGGATTCGAACCTCCGAATAGCGGGACCAAAACCCGTTGCCTTACCGCTTGGCTACGCCCCATTTCGATTTTTATTCAAGACTACTAAAAGAGTAATATTGCTATTGGTTGTTCGTCAATTCAATTTAAGCCCAAATTAAATATAGATTACATTGGTGCTAGAGTTTTGACATGTGTAGATAGCAAATCAAACTTACTTTATTGATCATTACATAGAATTCAATTAAGATATTGTATGAAAATATTATTTCTTTCATTCTCATAAGAGAATGAAAGGATTTTTGATTGAGTAAGTTCAACAAAGTCTTTTTAGACTATCTTTTTTTATTTTTTTCCTTATATAAAAAATATATTACCAATCTCAATCAAAATAAAATTATCCACAAGAACACCAATTTTTGTTATGCTTAATATATTTAATTTGATCTGTATTTGTTTGAATTCTGCCCTTTTTTCAAGCACTTTTTTAGTCGCCAAATTGCCGGAGGCCTACGCCTTTTTGAATCCAATCGTGGATGTTATGCCCGTAATACCTCTTTTCTTTCTTCTCTTAGCCTTTGTTTGGCAAGCCGCTGTAAGTTTTCGATGAAATTCTTAATACTATCTTAAAAAAAATTCACGATTTTTATTCTTCTCAAAAGATCAAAAAAATCTTGACGTATGAACGAACTCTCAATTCAAACATTGAGTTTTTTTTGTAGCCATACTAAATCTGGATCATTCTATTTCCTAAATTTTATCCTCTTTTCCCTAAATGAAAGAACCTAATTAGATCCGAGTTCACGAAAAAAAATATCTAGATGTTGGTATGCAAATCTGTTTGAATATGAAAGACGCGACTATTATCTTATTACAAATGACTTTCTGAAACCTTTTTTTTTTTCTTTTTTTGAGAAAAAAAGAAATCACTTGATTTATTGGTATCAAAATTAGATATTTGGTATAAAAATAGAGAATCTATTCTCTTTTTTTTTTTTTTTTAGTAAGATCTTGGAGATTGTGTAATGCTTACTCTCAAACTTTTTGTATACACTGTAGTTATATTCTTTGTTTCTCTCTTCATATTTGGATTCCTATCTAATGATCCAGGACGTAATCCGGGACGTGAAGAATAAAAAAGAAAGGTTTTTTATTGCTTTATTTAATTAGTGGAAATGCTCGAATTTTATTAGGATTTTATCTATTACACATCATTAAAAGGAAAAAGGGAAAGAGAGGGATTCGAACCCTCGGTACGATTAACTCGTACAATGGATTAGCAATCCAACGCTTTAGTCCACTCAGCCATCTCTCCTAATCGAAAAGGGATACTTATTAGGTTCATTAGACAAAAAAAGACTTGAAAAAGAACCTTCTCCACTTTATTCTTAAAAAGCTTTAGTTTTTTTTATAGATTATTCTTTATATTATTATTATATATATTTTTTCATTTTCTATATTTTATTATATATAGCTATATTTTATTATATATAGAATATATAATTTCTTTTTTATTATATAAATATATTTATCATCTATTTATATATATAATATAGATATATTACTATTATATAACTTTTTTTATATAACTTTCTTCAGTAATTCTATTTATATCAAAAATTTAGATAAAGATTAGATAAAGAAAAGGCGCGAACTCAACAGAGAAATAAATAAAACCACAATAATAGAATATAGAGAATCCTTTTTTTATTTTGTCTCGTCAAAACACAAGTACAAGATCTTTTTATTTTAATAGCCTGGCCTGGTCAGTCCCCAGCCGGGCCTTTTTTTGTTAAAGTTAAAAAGACTCATTCGATGGATTTTTAGACAAAAAAAGATCTGAAATTGAAAAAAAAAATGGAATAAAATCCGCTTTTACTAATTTTAGTAAGTTTTATTAAGTCTACGCGTCAACGTTAGAATTTTCTAATTTTTTTTTTTCAGATTTTTTTTATTACACCCCTGATTACTTTGTTCGACAAAAGATCAATTTATATGTAATAATGGCATTGTAGCGGGTATAGTTTAGTGGTAAAAGTGTGATTCGTTCCTTTAATCCCTTTAATAGTTAAAGGGTCTCTTGGTTTGATTTATCTTCCGATCAAAAACTTTATTTCTTAAAAGGATTTAGTCCTTTCCCTTTCAATGAAAGATTCAAGGAAGATTATAGATTCTCGTAATTTGTATCCAAAGACTCTAATCAATTGTAAATTTGGATTATGAAATTCCGAAACATAATTTTTGAATTGGATGACTATTTACAATTCAATAAGTATAACAAGAGGATCCATGGATAAAGCTAGAAAAGTTTCTTTCTAATCGTAACTAAATCTTCAGTTCTATTCATTGTTTGGTATAGAAAAATTGAAGCAAAATAGCTATTAAACGAGAACTTTGGTTTACTAAAGACATCGACATATTATATTGTTTTAGCTCGGTAGAAACCAAATACTTTTCCTAAGGATTCCGTTAAATAGAAATAAAGAACGAAGTAACTAGAAAGATTGTTCGAGTTCTCCTGATCTATCTTCTAGAAGGATCATCTAGAAAGCAAAATTTTCTGTGAAAGCACCCAGACGGAAAAAAAAGCTAACATAGATATTATGGGTTGAATTTTGATTTCGTTCCCGTCTTATTTTATTTGGGAATTTCTCCATCCATCATAAAGGAGCCGAATGAAACCAAAGTTTCATGTTCGGTTTTGAATTAGAGACGTTAAAAATATAAAAATGATCAATCGACGTCGACTAAAACCCTTAGCCTTCCAAGCTAACGATGCGGGTTCGATTCCCGCTACCCGCTCTAAATTTGAAATTGCCCTTATTAGAATTATAGACAATTTTCTCTATTAGAATTGTCTAATAGCAATTGTGTATTGAAGTGAATTCAATACACAATTGATAAAAAGATTTCGCACATTCTTTTTTTTTTAACAATTGGAAAGTAAAAAAAAGCGAAAAGCGTCCATTGTCTAATGGATAGGACATAGGTCTTCTAAACCTTTGGTATAGGTTCAAATCCTATTGGACGCAATATCAATATAGATATAAATATATTGATATTTATCTATTATTTACAGTTATATATATTATATATAATATATTTTTATTCTATTTCGCAAAAAGATAAGAAAGAAATAGAATAAGAAATAAATTCTGAATGCTTTAAGATTTAATATTAAACAGAGATTAGTTATATACTTAATTTCTATTATATATATACTTAACTTAAAGATTTCTATTATATATACTTAACTTATAGATAGACTTCTATTTATATTTATAGAATTTCTGAAAAATTGAATTAAAATGAAAGAATAAAATTGACTAAAGAAT